AAGGAAGATTTCGCGAGACTATGCTTGGCAAACGAGTTGATTATTCAGGACGTTCTGTCATTGTCGTGGGCCCCTCACTTTCATTACATCGATGTGGATTGCCTCGCGAAATCGCAATAGAGCTTTTTCAGACATTTGTAATTCGTGGTCTAATTAGACAACATCTTGCTTCGAACATAGGAGTTGCTAAGAGTCAAATTCGGGAAAAAGAGCCAATTGTATGGGAAATACTTCAGGAAGTTATGCAGGGTCATCCTGTATTGCTGAATAGAGCGCCCACTTTACATAGATTAGGCATACAGGCATTCCAACCCATTTTAGTGGAAGGGCGTGCTATTTGTTTACATCCATTAGTTTGTAAGGGATTCAATGCAGACTTTGATGGGGATCAAATGGCTGTTCATGTACCTTTATCATTAGAGGCTCAAGCGGAAGCGCGTTTACTTATGTTTTCTCATATGAATCTCTTGTCTCCAGCTATTGGAGATCCCATTTCCGTACCAACTCAGGATATGCTTATTGGGCTTTATCTATTAACAAGTGGGAATCGTCGAGGTATTTGTGCAAATCGGTATAATCCATGGAATTGCAGAAATTCTAAAAATGAAAGAATTTACGATAAGAATGATAAGTATACGAAGGAACCCTTCTTTTGTAATTCCTATGATGCAATTGGAGCTTATCGCCAGAAAAGAATCAATTTAGATAGTCCTTTGTGGCTCCGATGGAAACTAGATCAACGTGTTATTGCTTCAAGAGAAGCTCCCATCGAAGTTCATTATGAGCCTTTGGGTACCTATCATGAGATTTATGGACACTATCTAATAGTAAGAAGTGTAAAAAAAGAAATTCTTTGTATATACATTCGAACTACTGTTGGTCATATTTCTTTTTATCGAGAAATCGAAGAAGCTATACAAGGGTTTTGTCAAGCCTGCTCAAATGATACCTAATCTAATCATAGATGATAGGGGTTTAAGCTAAGTAATTGTGAATTTAGATTTTTTCGGATCAATTAGGACTCTAGTTCCTGAATTTCTACGCGAATCACGATCGAGAAAAGGAAGTTTTCCAATCATTGACTCAAATCCATTGTCAAATCCTACTCAGCGGAATATGGAGGTACTTATGGCCGAGCAGGCTAATCTGGTCTTTCACAATAAAGTGATAGATGGAACTGCCATTAAACGACTTATTAGCAGATTAATAGATCATTTTGGAATGGCATATACATCACACATCCTGGATCAAGTAAAGACTCTTGGTTTCCAGCAAGCCACTGCCACATCCATTTCATTAGGAATTGATGATCTTTTAACAATACCTTCTAAGGGATGGCTAGTCCAAGATGCTGAACAACAAAGTTTAGTTTTGGAAAAACACCATCATTATGGAAATGTACATGCGGTAGAAAAATTACGCCAATCTATTGAGGTATGGTATGCTACAAGTGAATATTTGCGACAAGAAATGAATCCTAATTTTAGGATGACAGAGCCCTTTAATCCAGTCCATATAATGTCTTTTTCAGGAGCTCGGGGAAATGCATCTCAAGTACACCAATTAGTAGGTATGAGAGGATTAATGTCGGATCCACAAGGTCAAATGATCGATTTACCTATTCAAAGCAATTTACGCGAAGGACTGTCTTTAACGGAATATATCATTTCTTGCTATGGAGCCCGAAAAGGGGTTGTGGATACTGCTGTACGAACATCAGATGCTGGATATCTTACACGTAGACTTGTTGAAGTAGTTCAACACATTGTTGTACGTAGAACAAATTGTGGCACCATCCGAGGAGTTTCTGTAAGTTCTCGAAATGGGATGATGCCGGAAAGATTTTTTCTGCAAACATTAATTGGTCGTGTATTAGCAGACAATATATATATGGGCCCGCGATGCATTGCCATTCGCAATCAAGACATTGGAGTTGGCCTTGTCAATCGATTCATAACTTTCCGAATACAACCAATATATATTCGAACTCCTTTTACTTGTAGGAGTACGTCTTGGATCTGTCGATTATGTTATGGTCGGAGTCCTACTCATGGCGATCTGGTTGAATTGGGGGAAGCCGTAGGTGTTATTGCGGGTCAATCTATTGGAGAGCCAGGTACTCAACTAACATTAAGAACGTTTCATACCGGTGGAGTATTTACGGGGGGTATTGCAGAACACGTACGAGCCCCCTCTAATGGAAAAATTCAATTTAATGAGGATTTGGTTCATCCCACACGTACACGTCACGGGCATCCAGCCTTTCTATGTTATATAGATTTGTATGTAACTATTGAGAGTCAAGATATTATACATAATGTGACTATTCCGCCAAAGAGTTTGCTTTTAGTTCAAAATGATCAATATGTGGAATCAGAACAAGTTATTGCTGAAATTCGCGCGGGAACATACACTTTGAATTTGAAAGAGAGGGTTCGAAAACATATTTATTCCGACTCAGAAGGGGAAATGCACTGGAGTACTGATGTCTATCATGCAC